ATTAGTAGGAATTTATCATTGATTAGTAGTAATTTATTAGTAGGAGGCGAACTTTATGAAAACAGAAGTATACGCTTTAGGTCAACATATATCTATGTCTGCTCACAAAGCGCGAAGAGTAATTGATCAAATTCGTGGGCGTTCCTACGAAGAAACACTTATGATATTAGAACTCATGCCTTATCGAGCATGTTATCCCATTTTCAAATTAGTTTATTCTGCAGCAGCAAATGCTAGTTTCAATATGGGTTCGAATGAAGCAAATTTAGTCATTAGTAAAGCCGAAGTAAATGAAGGTAGTATCGTGAAGAGATTAAAACCTCGAGCTCGAGGGCGTAGTTTTGCCATACAAAAACCTACCTGCCATATAACTATTGTAATGAAAGATATATCCTTAGGTGGATATATAGATACCGACTCTATTAAGTGGTCACAAAAACCAAAATGGAAAAAAAAGGATAGAACTATGTCGTATTATGATATGTATAGTAATAGTAATGGGGGAACATGGGACAAAAAATAAATCCAATTGGTTTCAGACTTGGTACAACCCAAGGTCATCATTCCCTTTGGTTCGCACAACCAAAAAATTATTCTGAGGGTCTGCAAGAAGATCAAAAAATAAGAAATTATATCAAGAATTATGTACAAAAAAATATGAAAACATCCTCTGGCGTTGAGGGAATTGCGCGTATAGAGATTCAAAAAAGAATCGATCTGATCCAAATCATAATCTATATGGGATTTCCAAAAATATTAATTGAAAGTCGACCCCGAGGAATCGAAGAATTACAGATGAATTTACAAAAAGAATTTAATTCTGTAAATAGAAAACTTAACATTGCTATCACACGAATTGAAAAGCCTTACGGAAACCCTAATATTCTTGCAGAATTTATAGCCGGCCAATTAAAAAATAGAGTTTCTTTTCGCAAAGCAATGAAAAAGGCTATAGAATTAACTGAACAAGCAGATACAAAAGGAATTCAAGTGCAAATTGCAGGACGTATCGACGGAAAAGAAATTGCGCGTGTTGAATGGATCAGAGAGGGTAGGGTTCCACTACAAACCATTCGAGCTAAAATTGATTATTGTTCCTATACAGTTCGAACTATCTATGGGGTATTAGGCATCAAAATTTGGATATTTATAGACGGGGAATAATAAAATAAACCTTTATTTCCCTTTGCATTCTATCCGGCGATGGAACAAAAAGAGAAATTGATTTCTTATTTTTATTTTCTCTTCAATAAAAAAATGAACAAACAATTATAATTCTATAGGGTTTAATAAAAATAAAATTAATCTTTTGATAAAATTGCTATGCTTAGTGTGTGACTCGTTGGTTTTTTGAGGGTTAGTAACCAGCCCCATAGTATAAACAAATAACTATAGAAGTAATAACCAACTCATCCCTTCGTATTATCTGGATCCAAAGAACCAGTCAAGATATGATATATTGTTCATATTGTTGTAGCAACTGAAATACTTTTTCATTAAAAAATCTGCTTCTAAGTTGTCAATAGAAATAAAAAAGAAAGGGTATGGATAAATGGAAGGATGAAAGAAAGAAAGAAAAAGAATATGGATGATATAAAATTCCAATATGTAAGGTCTATGAGTCATCTCATAAAAAATCTGTGTAATAAAGCATCAATAAGGATTCATCATTAAAAGGATCTGCTCATCGAACAAAAAATAAAGAGCTTCGAGCCAATAAAGACTAAGAATATTGACTCAAGAACTAATAGCTCCATTGTAGAATTCAGACCTAACCATTAAGTAAGAAGGGATGGGAACGATGGAACCTGTGAATTCAAAAGATTCTAGTGAAAATGAATTCGAACGATTCATTGATCGGGATGGCGGAACCGACCAGAAACCAATTAATCTATTCGGAAAAGTTATGAACTTAATGATAGAACTGAAATAGAAATTGAAAGAGTAAATATTCGCCCGCGAAAACTTTATTTTCTTGGATTGCTAAATTTAGGGTCAATCCAATACGATAAAGAGTAAAACACAAGAAAGATTCCTTTTAACATTCTAAATCTAAAATAGATAAATATAAGAAAAAAAAGTTATTTAATATATTTAGTTATCTATTATCTATACTATATATACAAACAAGATATAAAAATTAATAATAGATTTGATCTAGATTAAATGAAATCCATGAGTCAGCAGATTACTTATTAAATACATGTATATCTTAATTCAAATTATATCTTAATTGAATTCTAAATCTTTAATTTGAATTTATTTTTATTCGCGAGGAGCTGGATGAGAAGAAACTCTCACGTCCAGTTCTGTAGTAGAGATGGAATTCAAAACAAACCATCAACTATAACCCCAAAAGAACCAGATTCCGTAAACAACATAGAGGAAGAATGAAGGGAATATCTTATCGAGGTAATACTATTTGTTTTGGTAAATACGCTCTTCAGGCACTTGAACCCGCTTGGATCACATCTAGGCAAATAGAAGCAGGTCGACGAGCAATGACACGAAATGCACGTCGCGGTGGAAAAATATGGGTTCGTATATTTCCAGATAAACCAGTTACAGTAAGACCCGCAGAAACACGTATGGGTTCAGGTAAAGGCTCTCCCGAATATTGGGTAGCTGTTGTTAAGCCTGGTCGAATTCTTTATGAAATGGGTGGAGTAACAGAAAATATAGCCCGAAGGGCTATTTCAATAGCAGCGTCCAAAATGCCTATACGAGCTCAATTTATAATTTCGGGCTAAAAAAGAAATAGGCCCTAATTAAAAATAGCGGATGCAGGTTTCTTTTTTTGGACAAATAATATTTCTTTTTTTTCTTTGACCTTTGTATTGTAAAAACGGATAAAAAAAAAAATGATATGATTCAACCTCAGACCCATTTGAATGTAGCAGATAACAGCGGGGCTCGAGAATTGATGTGTATTCGAATCATAGGAGCTAGTAATCGTCGATATGCTCGTATTGGTGACGTTATTGTTGCTGTGATCAAAGACGCAGTTCCAAACATGCCTCTACAAAGATCAGAAGTGGTCAGAGCTGTAATTGTACGTACTTGTAAAGAACTTAAACGTGACAACGGTATGATAATACGATATGATGACAATGCTGCAGTTGTGATTGATCAAGAAGGAAATCCAAAAGGAACTCGAGTTTTTGGTGCGATTGCCCGAGAATTGAGACAGTTCAATTTTACTAAAATAGTTTCATTAGCTCCCGAGGTATTATAAAATGAGACCACGATATGGTTATAGTAGGGTATTTAAAAGAAATAGATTAAGATTCATTTAGTAGATTTTGTCTCACGTATATACCTTTTAAAATTAATATTCATAAACAAATACGTAAAAAAAAAAAAAAAGAAAAACATGTTGATTATATCCAAATTTGGAGGCACCAATAATTTTAATTAATCATGGGTAGTGATACTATTGCTGACATAATAACCTCTATACGAAATGCCGATATGTATAGAAAAAGCGTGGTTCGAGTAGCATCTACTAATATCAGCGAAAGTATTGTGAAAATACTTTTACGAGAGGGTTTTATCGAAAACGTGAGAAAACATCGAGAAAACAACAAATATTTTTTGGTTTTAACCCTACGACATAGAAGGAATAGGAAAAGCACTTATAGAAATCTTTTAAATTTAAAACGGATCAGTCGGCCGGGTCTACGAATCTATTCTAACTATCAAAGAATTCCTAGAATTTTAGGTGGGATGGGTGTTGTAATTCTTTCTACATCTCGGGGTATAATGACAGACCGAGAGGCTCGACTAGAAAGAATAGGCGGAGAAATTTTGTGTTATATATGGTAATCTTTCTAATATCCGAATTGAATATGAAACTTCTTATTTGCGAAAAAGAAAAGAGAAGTGCTGGGTTGTCTAATAGGGTTCTTCCTCCACTAGTTAATACTTCAAGGGGGTTTTGCCTGGAATGAAAGAACAAAAATGGATTCATGAAGGTTTAATTACTGAATCGCTTCCCAACGGTATGTTCCGGGTTCGTTTAGATAATGAAGATATGATTCTAGGTCATGTTTCAGGAAAGATCCGACGTAGTTTTATACGGATACTGCCAGGCGATAGAGTCAAAATTGAAGTAAGTCGGTATGATTCAACCAGAGGTCGTATAATTTATCGACTCCGCAACAAAGATTCGAAAGATTAGGTGTTTCCCTATTTATTTCACCATTAAAAATTGAAAATTTCAAGAAACTTATTTTCTTCCAAGAAGTAGATTCAAAATTAAAGTAAGGAGTGGCAAATATGAAAATAAGAGCTTCCGTTCGTAAAATTTGTGAAAAGTGTCGACTAATACGTCGTAGGGGACGAATTATAGTAATTTGTTCGAACCCAAGACATAAACAAAGACAAGGATAATAAGGCTCATTAAAGACCTGATATACAAATAGGGGATCTGTTTTGACATGAAATGGATATATCCATATATCTCTGACTCAAATTTATGAGATGATAAAATATGGCAAAAGCTATACCGAAAAAGGGTTCACGTGGACGTATTGGTTCACGTAAGAGTACACGTAAAATACCAAAGGGGGTTATTCATATTCAAGCAAGTTTCAATAATACCATTGTGACTGTTACAGATGTACGGGGGCGAGTGGTTTCTTGGTCCTCTGCCGGTACTTGTGGCTTCCGAGGTACAAGAAGAGGGACACCATTTGCTGCTCAAACCGCAGCGGCAAATGCTATTCGTGCAGTAGTAGATCAAGGTATGCAACGAGCAGAAGTCATGATTAAAGGTCCCGGTCTCGGAAGAGACGCAGCATTACGAGCTATTCGCAGAAGTGGTATACTATTAACTTTCGTACGGGATGTAACTCCTATGCCACATAATGGCTGTAGACCCCCGAAAAAAAGACGTGTATAGAAAAAAAAATGGAAGATATTTCAATAGCAAGAGAAACAAGAGAAATAAATGATTCAATGATCTGATCAAAAAATATTATTATGGTTCGAGAGAAAAT